TACTAATCAAATTCTTAGAGAAAATTCCAAATCTCCCTACAAAAGATACCCCTTATATCTTAACCTAACCTTACTACCTCATCACCTCCCCCTCCCGGGGGCACTGCCTTACAGCAGATGCCAATGATACCTATCTAACCACATACCCATATATTATAACCTCCCTTATATCTTAACCTAACCTTACTACCTCATCACCTCCCCCTCCCGGGGGCACTGCCTTACAGCAGATGCCAATGATACCTATCTAACCACATACCCATATATTATAACCTCCCTTATATCTTAACCTAACCTTACTACCTCATCACCTCCCCCTCCCGGGGGCACTGCCTTACAGCAGATGCCAATGATACCTATCTAACCACATACCCATATCCATATTGTATAACACTATATATATAATATATATATATAGGTCCCCTATATATATATATATTATATACCCCTTATATCTTAACCTAACCTTACTACCTCATCACCTCCCCCTCCCCCCGGGGGCACTGCCATACAGCAGATGCCAATGATACCTATCTAACCACATACCCATATATTATAACCTCCCTTATATCTTAACCTAACCTTACTACCTCATCACCTCCCCCTCCCGGGGGCACTGCCATACAGCAGATGCCAATGATACCTATCTAACCACATACCCATATATTATAACCTCCCTTATATCTTAACCTAACCTTACTACCTCATCACCTCCCCCTCCCGGGGGCACTGCCTTACAGCAGATGCCAATGAGTATAGGCCGTGAATGCTCACAAAAACTCAATGATTTTTTGCAACATTATAAACATTAATATAATATATCTATCAAGAAAATTTAAACCCCTAGCCGGAAAATTTTTCAATCTTTTTGTCCCCAAACAATTTTGTAAGGGGGGGGTATTACACACTAAAAGAATTTAGCTCTTTAGTCCCTGAAATAAACTAAAATAAAAGAAATTTTTACAAAAACTTTTTCAACAAAATTAACAAATTATTAATCCGTGAATGCTCACAAAAAACTCAATGATTTTTTGCAACATTATAAACATTAATATAATATATCTATCAAGAAAATTTAAACCCCTAGCCGGAAAATTTTTCAATCTTTTTGTCCCCAAACAATTTTGTAAGGGGGGGGTATTACAAACCTAAAACCCCAAGCAGACTTCACTAAAAGAATTTAGCTCTTTAGTCCCTGAAATAAACTAAAATAAAAGAAATTTTTACAAAAACTTTTTCAACAAAATTAACAAATTATTAATCCGTGAATGCTCACAAAAAACTCAATGATTTTTTTATAAACTCAAAACCAAAATTACTCATCGACTAACCCTAAGATTGACTCCAGTACGAAAAACTGACATGTATAAACAACACCTAATCGACACATACTTCCAACCTTACGATAGCTAAATTCATTAGACCTTCGACTTGGAAAGACGACATACTCACTTTATACTACCAACGTCTATCGCACAATATACAACTTTAAACAATATAACAAAGAACAAAAACGAAAAATAACCCTAAAACTACAAAATTTAAAGAAAAAAAAGAATTACGAACCAATCAACCACGGAACGTAAAATCCGATAAAATCCTCATTAAATAAACCTCTCAACGATAAAAAGAAACAACACATAAGCTAGAAATCTGAATAAACCTCTCATAAACACTAGATACATAACCCTCACAACCACTTAACAAAGCAAACCACGTACCCTTACCCATCAAACTATAGTATAATCAAGCCCCTAAAAAACAACCAAAGACCTGTATACCCAGTATCAAACTAGAAAACAAATAATTTATCCTAGCATCCTCTTGTAATAAAATCCTACCAAAATAATTAATAAATCTCCCCAGCATCACCAACGGACAAATAATAAAAAAGAAACTAGAGTAACCTCTCCTTAAACCTCCCATATTTCCTAACAACAAAAAAACGAACCGAAAAGAATAGACATAAGACAACATTAAACAAACAAGAGACAAAATAAAAAAGCCTAGCCCACCCCTGTATAATAAACCAGAAAATAATATATGCTTCCTAAAAAAAACACCTATAAAGGGTAAACCACACAGAGACAACACCAAAAACCCATGCAACACCGGAAGAAATAGACCGGAATAACGACCTAAATAAACCCCAACAGACCTTTGACTCGACCCAGATTGACCCATTAAATCCCCAACTCTCATAAACAAATAACACTTACACACCCCATGTCTCAATAACTGTAACAACGATAGATATAAATCCCCAAAAATAAAAAATAGAATACATCAAGAAACATTATTACAAGTGGATAAAGCCACAATCTTCTTCAAATCCATAAACACTAAAGCAGAAAAAGAAGTCAAAAGAATCGTAACAAAACAAAATCCCACCAATCAATAATACATATCAACCTCCCCCAGATACCTATAACGCAAAACGAATCACACGCCAGCAGCAACTAGGGTTGAGGAATGAACTAAAGAACTCACCGGAGTAGGAGCCCGCATAGCCTCTAAAAGCCAAGAAACAAAGGGATAACAAGCACTCTTAGTCATAACAACTAACAAAAAAAGGAAGGAAAAAACAAACGTAGATAAATCCCAACAGTAAGACAACCACATTATAACTACAAATAAAGATACATCCCCAAACCGCGAAGCAAACAATGTTATAAGAGAAGCGCGTAAACTACTCATTTTAGAATAAAATAAAATTAAAAAAAACCTCACCAAACCCAAATATTCCCAAAAAACTAAAGAAAACATTAAAGAGGAGGATAAAACCAAAATACCCATTACACCCAAAAATCAAACAACCAGCGGAAACAGCAAACTAGCCTCATCACCCCCACCAAAATAGTGAAAACAATAAAATAAAGCCACAAACCCGCAGCATAACAACATATATAAACAAATCATTCTTACGCTATCAAACATAAAACTAAATAAAGGGAATCTACTATAACTTAATCACCTCATAGACCCTACAAATCCCCCTAACCTTTGAAGTCATCATACCAATAAGCCTAAAAAAAATAAAGAAACCAACAACACCTTTGACAGAGAACAAATCCCACAATTACGGCCGAAACGTAACCCCTTACTAAAAGGATATCAAATACACGAGGAGAAATCCTCATATTTGATGCTTAAAACCAACCCATATCATCTGGCACTCGTGTCAACTACATTCATTTAAGCGAGCATCATAAACAAATATGAAAAGAATGACTTCAAATCAAACTCGAAAACTTTCTTACCCGCCAGAGGGTTAAAACAACCTTAGTATGATCCTAAATCATACCCATACTATCTGGCACTCCAAACTCCGGCCAGAAATTCATCTTCCCCGGGAGCTACAATCCCATACACTACATATATGCTAAACCGACTAACGAAAAAAAGAACTCTTACCCCCGACTACAATGCTAATCCTAATAAACCCCACCATTAAAACCAAACAGAATAAACAATATGAAAACCCCTCAAAATATGAACACAAGTAATTACTCCTATCACAAGTACAAGGAAGAGGGAAAAAAGAGTGATGAAGAACCGCCAAAAACACCCCAAACAAAACTATAGGTATAAACCTCCTACCACCCACCCTCGCTATAGGGTTGGGACTATGAATAGAAACAAAGATAAACAGCACATAAACCCCTCCTATATAAACTAAGCAGAAAATAGCCAAATACCAGGAAAATCCTAAAACTAAATATACAATCCCTGCAACGCTTAATGCCGAAGACAATAATAAAATACAATAAACAACGGGATGAGATACTAGCGAAAATCCTAACAAACAACTAAAATAAACACCTGCCAATAAAGAACAAAGCATTTCTCTGTAACCCCACTTCAGATACCCCCATGTCAACTACTTAGTTAGACAAGGAGGTACCACCTCAACAACAATAGGCATATACGCATGACCTGCACCGCATAGCTCAGTACAATAACCAATAAAAATCCCAAAATGTCTGGGACAATACATGGAGTATTTCAAACGCCCGGGAATCGCATCTAACTTAATATTAAACTCGGGAATCGCGAAAGAATGAATAACATCTGAGGAAGTCACCAAAAATCGGTGATAATCTTTTGCAGTCATCCGTAAAGGCTTATCAACACCAATAACAAAATCCCTCATGACAGAATCATATTCCCCTTCTTTATCACACTCACATTCATAAGTTCAATACCACTGACGACCTACCACCTTTATAGTCTTACAAGCTACGTCTAACATATCATAGCTGATACAATTTAATTTATAAAAGCATAAGAGTGCAACGGCTGCTGTTGGAAAGACAGTTCAAAAAAATTCAGCAACATCCCTTTCATTATTATGAGAAGCAATAGTGTCTGAATTAAACAACTGTCAACCTAGCACCACAAAAACTCAAACAGGTATAAATCTACAAATTATAACTATATACCTAACCAAATCCAAATAAAGCACATTCAAAGAAAAAACCATAAACCCGCGCAAAATACGCAACGAATCAACTAACACCAGGTTCCCCTAGTATTACCATGTTACGACTTACCACAGCTATCGCCCTGGGTGACGGGCGGTGTGTACCCCAACTAAATCATTTTCGACTTAACATACTAACTTCAAAGCCTACTTCCGAGTCCTTAACTTAACTGATAAACTTCCCATCAGCCCATTTAATAATGTAGCGCATAAGCCCCCCAATATAAGCAGCACATAGACCTGGATTAAACGAATAGTTACACTCATAGACATTAACCACAAATCTTAAACCGGATATACACTAACTAAACTAAAGAGGGTTGATTCTTAAGCGGACTATCTTTTATGATACACGCTCCCCCGGAAGAACCTCGTCGGCTGCCAAATCCTTTTAGTTTTTACTAAGGAACAAAATTTAAGCAAGATTACGGGGGTATCTAATCCCCTTAATAAACCTTGATATAAAATCCTTTAAAAGCCTGTTTTTAAACCAGAAAGATTCTACCCCTCACTAGCCAATAACTTTTAAATCGTTTAAACCTACTACCGAAGATAAAGCTAACAGAATAACCGCGGATGCTGGCACTGAGTATTCACCACTTTAAAAAAGACAACCTAATCCGGATTTCTCCGAAAACTAAGATCTAGCTACTAAACCCTAATAATGAAACCTCTTATTAATCTCATAAACCTGTTTTATGTAGTCCTGCCTTTTCACCTTCTACAACCAGAATTAAATAGATAAAGCGAGGATATAAAATATCTCTAATACCTTTGCAGAGTACCACGCCTAACTAGCGTCACGCTCAACATAAAATGCAAACAATCCTTTCGTACTAATTCGCATCAATTATAGATAAGAACCGACCTGGCTCACGCCGGTCTTAACTCAACTCATGAAGGAATTAAAGGTCGAACAGACCACGTAATGAAACTTCTGCACCTCATCACATTTCCCAAGTCAACATCGAGATGGCAATTAAATGAATCGATAAGGTCTCTCCTCATTTTTTACCTAGTTATCCCCGAGGTAACTTAAACCTTTTATCCCTTAGGATCAAAAACTACATAAACAATATAGCCTTGCCCCAAGTAAACACCACAATGTAAAGATCTCGGGGTCTTTCCGTCTAATAAACACATGCTGGAATCTGCACCAGCAATTTAATTTCAGACTAAGTTTCCATTTAATTTAGTTCCCTGGTCAAACCTTTCAAACAATCCCCCAATTATGAGGCAACTAATTATGCTACCTTAGCACAGTCAAAATACTGCGGCCATTAACTTAAAAGCATTGGGCAGGCACTACCATCCAAATCTTAGGATGGAAATGTTTTTAATAAACAGACCGGAAAAAATCGAGAAAAAATGAAACTAATCAAAACCTACTTATTTTATCATACTTTAAATAAAATTATGTAACAAACTGGGGTAAAATCATAAAGCACAAAACCCTTCACTACTCGAGTCTTAACACATACGTTATGCAGGGGTAACTTTAACCCACACAAAATACCTCTTAATTAAATGCTATTAACCACTACCAAACATCCTTGCTCGGCAATTAAAACAAAACCTAAACCCCAGAACCAGATATAAAATGCCCCGAATTATTTTTCACAACCATACTCCCATCTTACCTAAACTACCCGTCCGAGACTAAGTACCAAACAGTGGAAATAAAAATCGGCATTTTTCGGGTTAATACAAATCTGAAAACACCTTCAATAAATCATGATGCAAAAGGTACCTTAAATAACCAAACCCGCAAACATAAACAATCTCTAAATCGTCTGGAAGATGTCAAAATAAACCCCCCTGCTTTACAAAAGCAGTATTCTGCATAATCATAAACTAATCCTCCTATAACCTAAAACTATACTATAGTACTAAACCTAAACAAGCCAACGATTCCCACCAACACTATACATCATATGCTGGGGAGTTGGTAAAGTAACCACATTTAAAACCAACGAATTACTCCCTCAAGAAGAAAGCACACGATTGCCCATCATCATGGACTCTCACAAAATAAACACCAAAAAGAAAGCACTAATCCCCGAAAGCATACCACCACAACTAGCACATAAGTTCAACCAATAAAAATCTGGATCATAAACACAAACCCGACGGGGTAAACCACACATACCTAGGTAATGCATAGGAAAGAAACAAAGATTGAATCCTATCATAGAAATACCCCAATGAGCTCACAGCATACCCAAGTTTAATCTATAACCCGTAATAATAGGTCACCACCAAATGAAAGAAATAACAACCCTTCTATAAGAACCTAAGGAAAGAACATAATGAAAATGTGCAACCACAAATCAAGTATCGTGTAATAAAGTATCCAAGATAGAAGCAGAAAGCATAATACCAGTAACACCCCCTATAGTAAACAAAACAATAAACCCTATAATTCATCACACAATAGGGTCTCACAAACGACCCCGAGTACCACCCAACATTATCAACCATGAAAAAACCTTTATTCCTGTAGGAATCCCAATAACCATAGTAACAGAACTAAAAAATACAGCAGTCTCTACATCCAAACCAACCATAAACATGTGGTGTGCCCAAACAACTCTCCCTAAACATACAATAGCTGCCATAGCCAAAATTAAACCGTAATACCCGAAGAGAGAATCATTGTTTGTCAAAGTCATACAAATATGTCTAATTATACCAAACCCTGGCAAAATCAAAACATAAACCTCAGGATGTCCAAAAAACCAAAACAGATGCTGAAATAAAACAGGATCACCTCCGCCCAGAGGGTCAAAAAAAGCTGAACTAAATTTACGATCAAACAACAACATAGTTATTGCTGCAGCAAGAACCGGCAAAGAAACCAACAATAAAATAGAAGTAAACAAATAAGCCCAAATGATAATACTAAATTGACCGGTCCCTTCCTCAATTAAGCCCTCTAATATAGTACAGATAAAATTAATAGAACCCAACACACTAGATACCCCAGCCAAATGCAAAGAAAACATTAAAAAGTCTACACCTCAACCCCTATAACTACTAGTAGATAACGGAGGATAAAAAGTTCAACCCACTCCAGCACCTCCTAACATACTTAAACCCAAACAAACAGCAGCAGGCAACAATAACCATGCCCTCAAAGCATTCAAACGCGGCAAATTTAAATCCGGAACACCCAAAAGGATCGGAAGTAAATAATTACCAAATCCTCCTATCAGGACTGGCATCAAAAAAAAGAAAATCATAACAATACCGTGACTAGTCACAACATAATTATAAACCTCCGGAGAAATTAAATTATCATAAGGATCTAAATAATTTAAACGAATTAAAATACTTAAAGATAGCCCTAAAAACCCCCCTCACAAACCAATAACCATATAAACTAAACCAACACGCTTATGATCCAAAGTAAACAATCAACCCCACTTATACACTTCCAGCAATCGACTTGAAAGTCTCCTTTTGTTTTGAAAACAAACAGTACTCTATAACCTAGATTACTAAACCAGGAAGCTGAATAAATTTAATATTCCAATTGTCGTTAGCAGCGACAACTCATATAACTCCCCTCAAACTAATAACCCCAACGAACATATCCTCGACTAATCTCTAAACCAAACCCCCCTGCCAGTAAGACCAAAAAAAACAAATAATAGATAAGATTCTTATACAAAACCCCTTGCAAAGGAAGATTCAATAACAATGACACTTCTAAATCAAAAACTACAAAAAACACCAACAAAATAAAATAAGTATACCTAAAATAATTCTCCACCAACCGCTGAGATATAAATCCACACTCAAAAGAACTAATCCAAGAACGCTCACCAGAAAAGATACCTAAATCCGTATTTCAAACAAACAAATGAAAAACTACTACCATTAAAAAAACCAAAAAAAATAAAACACACAAGGATAAAAGAAACAGCATCCTGCGGGGTCCTACAAATTATAGACATCACAGGAGTAAGAATCCTGAGCTTTAAACCTTAAGCTACCCGCAGAAACTCTATATAATTTATCGACGAAGATTATAAACCTTACCCTTACTATATCACAGTAACCTGCTAAGCAGCCCTATCGATTCAACTAACTCAACAACAAGAGACCTATAACCCCCAAAGCTATCATTCTAAATAAACTATTAAGTTGCTACCCGTCCGTGGGAATATACACCTCCTTAAAGTTAACAGCCTTACGATCTATAATATTGAACATAATCTACACGCACCTGACCCCTAAATAATGAAAAAGAAGGAAAAGACCAACACCAAAATTGCACAACGCCACATAAACCTCACAAAATAATCATAACGAACCCGCGGTAAAGTGGCACGTGCCCAAACAAAGAATACAACATGAAACAGAGTCAAACCTATAATTCTACTCCCCCCCCAAAATAAAATAGAAGAAAATCAAGAAAAAATTACCATAATCAAATATTCACAAGCAAACAAACAAGTAAAAGGAACATTACAATACTCTGTTTTTAACCCTCTAACTAACTCCCTCTCAGCTTCAGCATAATCAAGGGGAGTACGATTACATTCACATAATATCCCAATTAATCATAACCCATAAACTAGAGGCAAAACTAGATTAATCATCCATATATCCCTAACTAAACCTCTAACACCATAGCACCCAACAATCATAGCTATCATTATAACAACACACATAAAACAAGCCTCAAACCTTATAGAACCAAATGCAGAACGAACACAACTCAGCAAAGCAAACTTATTGTAAGAACCTCAACCCACTCTCAACAAACTATAACCAGTAATTCTAGTCAAGACCAAGAACCACAACATCAAATTATTGCAATAAACACCTCTATAACCTAGCGATAAAACAACACAATAACCACAAGACAACACAACTAATAAGTACACCCCCAATCACGACAACCAACTACGATTCTGAAAAAATAAAACCTTAAACTTGATAATCAACTTTAATAAATCAGCAAACCTCTGCAACAAACCAAATAAACCAACCTTATTGGGACCCTTACGAATTTGCATATAACCCAGTATCTTACGCTCACCCAAAATAAAAAAGGCCACAAAAACCATCACTATAATAAAAGCTAATAAACTCCTTACAACCAAATAGACCGAATTCAAAACTAAAACCACCTTGCTTCGTAAAAAACAATACCCCTCTGACACGACAAGCCAGCATTCTCAAATAAACTAGAAGCAATCCAACAGCAGGAAACCTCCACCACATGCTTGCAGAGCATGTATCTTTAACTTAAACTATACCGTTTCCCTCCCCCTCCAGCATTTAATATAAAATAATAACCGGTTGATAACAGAATATTCTTTCATCCCCTACGTGTAAGATAGGAATTTTAAAATTAAACTATATTATCCAATTTATACTTCAGAAACAAAACAAGCAGACATCTTAGGTAAACTAAACCTCATAATAAACTTTAATAAGTAAAACTGTTCAGACACGCTATAAACAACCCAACAAAACAAGACTGCAAATCAACACGAATAAACACCCGAAACCATCACTAACTTATAAAAAATAGAGACAGACAACGGCATAGAAACTAATAAAAAACAAAACCAAAAATAATAACCTAAAGTCCCAATAAAACCATCTCTATAATAATAAAAGAACAACACAACCAAGCTACACCAGAGACAATAAATAAAAAATATAGAAATCAACACATCCGCGGTTAAAACCAAAGACATAGCCACCAAAGCCGCACTTGAAGATAGCATCATATGACACCAACAAGCAAACCAATTCAAACTATATAATCAAAACAAGACAGCAAGCCCCAAAAAAGTAACACAACAAATATAATTTACTAAACCGTAACCACCACAACTTAAAAAGAAGGGGAAGAGAAGAACGGGACTCTTTAAAAATGTGGAAATAACCCACAAAACTAGCCATTTAGAACCCAAACCAACCTTATATACTCACCCCCAAAGGGGGAACAACCCAAACTTTAATAATAAACCTACTATTAACAAAAACAGCAACTCACCCCTTAACACACCACACAAAACCAAAGAAGAAGATATACTAGAAACAACAATATATTTAAAAAGGCCTGTTAATACACCTTCTTCCCCATATAAAAAAAACATAGGGATTACACATAAAGTGGATAACTCCAAAAATAATCAAAAAAAAGACAAATTATTTGAACTAAACATTAATAACGAAAAACAAATAACACCCATTACCCCAAACAAACTGATAATCAACCCCCGCATAACAACCCCTAACTAATGATCTTCCGAAAAAGATAAAATTTTGCAAACTATAAATCAATGTACTAACGCAACAAAGACCTCATAAAAAAATAGTATAAACAGAAAAGAAATAATTCAAATTCCAAACTTAAACCCCAGACTGCCTATTGCGACCCCTCCTAAAGTACCTATAGTCAGATTTACAAAAGGACGTATCATCAAAACAACTGGACGCACTATATACCTTAAAGTTTCAGCCAAACACACAAAAGGAGCAATCCATAAAGGAGTCCCAGGAGGCACAAACCCTCTAAAAAATGAGGTAGGACCTACATCTAAAACCCGACACAAAAACAATGATGCAAACAAAGGAGAAATTATAAATACTATAAATAAAGCGAACCCTGTCATACCGTATATGTAGGGGATTCGTAACAATAAAAATGAAAATAAAAGACCAAATAAACAATAACGATAAAACCTATCACCTCAACCCCCGGTGATTAATGTAGAAATCCTTGAAAAAACTGCGCTCAACCGAGTAACCAACATCTTAGGAGGAAACGATACCCGTATTACGTGAACATGAACCACACAGTTTAATAAAATTTAACTTATCCCTCCCCACATCTCTACCTCTTTCCACAAAAAACAAGTAACTTTAGCTCTTCAAACTAACGCTTTTAACTTAAGCTAGAAAAGAAAAACTTCTTCTGTATAACCTTGTAATCAACTTCAAATTTCCTCTATGACCAAAACATAGTATGCTTTCCGAACGACACCCGATTACAAATAACAACTAGAATACTAAAAATAGCAAAAAGCACCAACCAACTAAAAATCTAATTCTCATAATATAACTTGATATATGACCACACCCAAATCTAATGGAATAATGACGCGACAATAAACAACCCACCAAAAACAAAGGAATCAAACCACCTATAAATAAATATAATCTCATCATATAAGCAAAGAGCATTCTCACAAACCCACCATCCCTTAATATCATCACCTCCGAAAAAAAATTAATTGTAGGAGGTACCGAAGCAGCACTAGATACACAAGCAACCGCAAGACAACGTAACAATAACCTGCCCGACAAAGATCCCTTTAACACAACTCAATTACGAGTCCCAGAAACATCGTATATCATTCACAACAACATAAAAGTTACTCCCGCCGACAAACCATGACCCAAACAATATAAAAAAGACAACAACACATTATCGTAAGAACAAACATTAAAACACAAAGAAACAATAACTATATGTGATAATCTGAGAAAAGCCAATCATCGCTTACCATCCAACTCTCGTGCCGCACTAAAAAAGAATAGAGTCGCAAAACACAATCTTATTAAGACGTAATAATCCCTAAATATATAATCCGACAAGAGATTATAACTGAAACGACAAACCCCTAATAAGCCCAACTTCATAATGTAACCCCTCAAACACATAGACACAGGACTTCTAGCCTCCGCATGTACTATAGGTAACCACACATGAAAGGGTGGGAGGGGGATCTTAGTTATAAACATTACAGAAAGGATAATGTAAATTAAAAAACCACCACCTAAACTAAATTCAGGTAATCACAGCTGGAACCTATAACTTCCACTAATACCCCCTAAGTAAAGAATACATAGTAACATAGGCAAACTCCTAACTACAACGTAACCCAACAAATATCAAGAAGCAATAAATCGCTCTGAATAGGGAGACTCAGCAATTAAAAGAAGCAATAACGGCAAGATAGACATTTCATAAAACACTCAAAACCAAAGACCATTAATACAAGAATAACATAACACTGAACTAACGACGCTACCACCCAACATCATACGAGACAGGGGTCTCAATCCACCACTTACCCCCATTAATGAAACAGCCAAAAAGAGGGAAAGAATACTCAAATAAAACCTCACAGAATCCACCACAAATAATTGCCCAAATTCAACGGAGTAAAGCCCCAATAGCCCAAGTCCCATAAACCTTAAGCCAACCAATACCATAATCAAGAAACTACCTAAACCAACCACTATTCTCCAACTATACCAATCAAACTTCTTGAATCCCATAACCGAGTTAAAACAACTAAACCTAAAGTCACCTCAACAGTAAAAATTACTATTAAAGCAATAAATAACATCCGAAATTCATCCCACTGCCCCAATAAGCAGTATAATAATAACAACACTTTAAATTTCTCAACCACTATCAAACAATTTAATAGACGAGTAAGTGACATAAAAAATCTAAACAACACCACCAAAGAGCCTAAATACAAGATAAAAACCCTATTACCAAACACCCTAACAAAGTTATAAACCCATACGGGGGAACCCGCCAGAATAAGGCACCACTCACAGCCCCTTAAACATCATTAATAAAAACACAATAGAGAATCTCGAACACTTTCTAATCATAATAAAAGGAGCTTCTGGGTGACACGCTCCCAAATAACTCAACAAAATAAAATTACACACAGAAAACCAAAACACATACTGACGACCTAAACTATACCTACATGACTTATTCAAAGTTGGTAACCACAAAAGAAATAAAAATACCAAAACTAAAATTAAACCCCCAACCTTGGACTCCACTGAACGAAGCATAGCATAAAAGGCTAAAAAATATCACTCAGGCTTTATAGAAACAGGAGTTACCAAAGGATCTGCTTGTATATAACTTTCTATATCTAACACCAAATCCGGACATAACAATAGTAACACACTACCCACAAATAACAGGACCATTAAAACAAATCCATCCTTGCTTGTGAAAAAAGAATGAAATAATACAACATCCCCATAACCAGCCGGAGCAAATAAAGGATTATTTGAACCCCCCTTATGTAAATAAAACAAGTGTATTACTCTAAAACCTAATATAATAAAAGCCAGACAAACATGGGCTGAAAACACACGAACTAAAGTTACTTTCGTGACAGAAAACCCCCCAACAACAAACTTATATAACATATCCCCCACAAAAGGCACTCTATTCAAAATAGAAGTCAATACCGTTGCAGCCCAATAAGACATTTGATGTCAAGGCAAAATATACCCTAAAAAAGCCTCTGCCATCATCAAAATATATAAAATAAAACCAACATTCCACACACCCAACTTTCTATAACTAGAATAATATAAAGCACGCCCCATATGAATAAAAAACAACAAAAATATAAAAGTTACTCCCCAAATATGAAGATAACGAACCAACCAAATAAATAAACCCTCTGAAGTAAAATCCAAAACACACCCAAACCTCATAAAAGAATCAGCAACATACAAAAAAGACAAAATTATACCAGAAACCACCTGTATAATTAAAAACCTTCTAATCATAAATCCCCCACACCAAAAATAACTTAAAGATAAATTTGTTGGTAAATCAACCACTTTTGTTCGAACTAAAGACAACATCTTCTTTTGCCTAAAACAAGATTTTTCGACACCACAAATCGAAGGTTTAATTAAATAACCTACAAAAGAAACTAAGAAATATAAATTATTAAAAAAACAAATAACCAAACATAATCCACAAAATGTCAATACCAAACCACAAAATCAATATTCGACTGTGGTACTCCCTTATCACCACAAACATACAACACCATCATCACTATTAAACCCCCTAACACATGCGTGAAATGCAGACCAACCGTAGCAAAACATACACCCTGATAAAAACAAAAAGTAATATCACAGCAGCAATCATAGAATTCACAAACCTGTAATAAAATAAAACACCACCCTAAAACAATAGTACCTAAAAGATAATAATGACAATTGGCTGTGCCTAAATAATGATGATAAGTAGTAAGAGTTATAGAAGAACCCGTCAACAAGAAACAACCTAATAAAGGAAGCTCAATAAATTTAGATAAAGGAACCACTAATTCTTCCTCTCTTTTAAGACACAAAACAAACAAAGTTCCAAAAGCCACAACCTCTCTTGCTATAAACATTCAAAACCCTGTGGCAAAATGCTTGATAGTGTACAAAGACTCCTTAGCCAAAAACCATAAAGAAACCAGAGCTATAACAAAAAACACCAACACGCCCCATAACTGCCATAAAAATAAACTTAAAACACCCACCATAACAACCCAAGCTTTATACATAGGCAACCAACTCAT